AAAAGATTTTTTTTATTTGTTCCCTGAACTTAAACTTAATTATTCGAGAAAAACAATTTTCAATAACTTGTTGATCCCTATCCCTCTTCCCAAATTTTCAGATTTATCTTTTTTTTTTTGAACTTCCTGGCTTAGTGTAAGATAGAAATATGTCTATCTAATCTTAACAAAATGAATGAATCAATGAATGAAAGTGTAAGAAATGAAGTTTAATTCCCCTTTCTGGTCTGCCAGACCAATCATTCCAAAAAGGTCCTATACCTCGTATTATTTCTATTCTACCTATCCTATTTAGTTTATTATTTTATTTATTTTTTTTAATATTCAATATTTCATATAAATATCGTTTTAATAATATCGATTTATAATTAATATCTATTTATTCTTAGATTTCTTTTTTATTTATTTTATTCTTTGATAGAATTCTATTTCTAATTCATTAAAAATATTTAATAATATTTAAATATAATATTTAAAATTAAATAGAATCTATTTAATGAAAATAATATTAAAAAAAAAATGGAAGGGTGATTAGAATGAATGATTCATAAATACGAATCAAAAGATTCTATGAAATCATGAAAGAGAGAAAGATCTTTCAGATTTAATCATACCTTTAATCATACCACATTATATTGACAATTTCAAAAAACTGTTCATACTATGAATATAGTATGATGATGATCGGGCAAGTATGCCCCCATCGTCTAGTGGTTCAGGACATCTCTCTTTCAAGGAGGCAGCGGGGATTCGAATTCCCCTGGGGGTAGGGTACTACGAAAGGAAGTTGATCATGGATTATCAATAAGCCTGGAATTTATTCTTCCCGGGTCGATGCCCGAGCGGTTAATGGGGGCGGACTGTAAATTCGTTGGCAATATGTCTACGCTGGTTCAAATCCAGCTCGGCCCAATAATTCGCCGATCCACCACGAAATGATAGAATTTGTTGTTCCCCAGAAATGCCTGATCGGAATACGGAAGAATAAAAAAAAACGACAATTTTCTGATATATTTTACTGCTGTTCATTTGCTCTCTTTATTTTATCTCACAAATTCTGATCTTGCTTGCTAATGATATAGATTCATACTAGATTCATATAACGATCTGAAACTATAAAGTCTAAGGAAAAGAATCAAATAAAGAATAAATATAAATAAAAAAACTCTTTTTTTTTTTATTGAAAGATTTATTTGATTCTTAATCCAATTATAAAAAAGAAAAGGATTATTAACAATCCCTGAGACGCTCCCGCTAAAGTGCATATCCGTGTGGATATCCAATATATAACTCGCGTTTCTGTTACAATACGACTTATTCTAATCTAAATATCGAAAATCGAAATAAAATATATAAAAAATAAAGGATTTGAATGAAATCATAAGAATATGTATGATGTACACTTTATTTTATTTCCTTGGGATTGTAGTTCAATTGGTCAGAGCACCGCCCTGTCAAGGCGGAAGCTGCGGGTTCGAGCCCCGTCAGTCCCGACGGATCCAATTCCAATAAAAAAATACATCTGCATTTGCTGTGAAAAGGAGAACACATAGCAGAATTTCATTCCCAAGTGGGATACCCTCTATCTCTTATTTTATTTATTTATTAGTTTCTATTTATTTATTAGTTTCACATTTCTCATTAAAGAAATATGGAAATTCCCATTTATTCAACTAGTCCCGATTGATAGGAGAAAGACATATGTAGATTAGTACAATTATTGGTAGAATCATATTCAGGATTCCAAGAGATACCGTACGGAGTCTGGCTTTTTCGATTATTCCCGATCTGTGAAATAGGGTACTATATGTTTCCAGGAGTCTATACACAAATGGAATTTGTACGATACAAAAAAAAATTTAACATAGTAACTTTGATATAATACTTTTAAGATGAAAAGTATATCCCTTTAGGGCTCCGATTTTTTGTAACCTCAATTACTAATTTCAATTAGTAATGTGAATTTGAAACAATTTATCTAATTCAAATTTCACACTGAATTTTTGATATATGCATCTCATAATTAATCCAAGGAAATAGGATATTAATAAAATAAAGCTCAAAGAAGGATCCCATTTCTCTTAGCAAGGGCTATCTCTCTTTGTGAGAGAATGAATAATCTTTTTTAAGTTTAAGGTTCTTGCCGAAGAAAGAACAAACTTTTTAATGAATTTGATGAAATACTCGATTTTTTTATACCCGGACTCTCCTTATTATACTCCTTCTTTGTTTTCCAAAGAAGATTAGATCATTAAAAAAGGGGGGTTAGAACTAAACTTCTTCCTTTTTTACATTTCGCTTCTATTGGTTATTTTATTGGGATTTTTTATAACCAATGTAAGTAAGTATAAAGGCGGTCATATGATATTTCATCAGATGATTGTACAAAGGGGGGCGTAGCTTATAGAAAAGAAAGAATGGAAAAGAATGATAAAGTAAAGAAATTCTTGATCGGATCAGGAATAAAAATTGGAATTTGGTATGTATAAAAGATCTTCCTATGTTATACTATTTAATTCTCGACGATGAATCAATTTTATAGTTCAGATATTGTTATTCATGATATTGCTCCGATTTGATATCATCGAGATGTAATTCATCCCATTGAATATTGAATTTACAGCCGAAAGATTTATCAGCTCTATGGGATTCAATCCCGAGTTATTGCGAATTAACTAAAAATGAAACGATTAGATTATGGAAGTAAATATTCTCGCATTTATTGCTACTGCACTGTTCATTCTAGTTCCTACTGCTTTTTTACTTATAATATACGTAAAAACAGTCAGCCAAAATGATTCATTTGAATGAAACTTGACTGTTTAGTTCTTCTCAATGCTTGAAAAGAAAAAAGAAAATGAAAAGTATTCAAATTTAGTGTCTTAAATGAAATAAGCGGACTAGAATCATCAGTATTCTATGAGATTCGATAGTATGGTAGAAAGATTTATATATTTCTTTCTACCATATTTATATTTATTATTGTTATTGTAGTATATAAAGTCGTACTGTATAAAGATAGAGGTTTAATATAGATCAATCTACAATATGTATCTTCATAGATATCAATTACATATAGATATCAATTACATATAGATATCAATTACATATATGTAATGTATTTACATAACGTACCAATTCGATTTCTTTGCTTCATCTATTTAATTTGTGTATTTGTGTTGATTCCAATCATCAATCTGACTGAAAAAATCGAAGGGCAATTCTTACTCTTACGATTCGAATTCCTAGAATTTCTGATTCTATTCAATATGAATCACGATATCCATTGAAAGAATCAAATCGATGAAGGAAAAAAAGAGTATAGGCCTTTAATAATTATTAAAATTAATAACAAGAAAATCACATAATCTTTTTTTAGTATTCCGAAGAAGTAATTGATTGAGCAGTTGACAGATGATCCAGTGGTTCAGTTCCATGGGAACCTCTTTGGATTTCGAAAAGGATTAGTAAAGCCCACTGATTTTTAACGTTTGAACCATGATATGAAATGAGTTCGATAAAGCAAGCATAACATAAATAAGATTTCTAAAAGAATAAAAAAAGCGGGAACGCGCAATATGTGACTTGCCCAAGGCAATATTTTATTATGTGTAGTATATCGTTGGACAACCACTATGTCTATGTTGTTTCCTATAGGAAGTCTATATATACTTAATAACATAACTATTTCTTTTTTTATCTTTGAACAGTAAAAAAAAAGAGGGGGAAACCAAAAACAAATAAAAAAGTAAAATAAAAAGGACTTTGCAGAACGATCTATAAAACAATTGATATGGTTTGAGTTTGATTCTTCAACTCAATTAGTAGTACTTCTAGAGTCCACTTCTACCCCATACTACGAGTGAAAGAGAAAATGTAAAGACTACCATTAAAGCAGCCCAAGCGAGACTTACTATATCCATGTGAATTATATCCCCTATCTCTATAAATATGAAGGAATTATTCCATTATTGTTCACTAATCATTATTATGTTCATTAATAATTAATAATAGTGGAATCCCTGGCGAAGAGTCAAAAGGGGATTCTAACCCAACACCGTTGATGAAACAATCCAATAAACTCACAATTATAACAGTTTATTATATGATTTCTAGTAGAATCGGAAAACATTAAGCACAAGCAAAATACGTAGATACACCCCTGGAAGTTTCAAGGGAATGGTACTAACATGTAGTAATAATAAGACCTAGTCTTTTTTTTGTTGACCTTCATTTCATTACATTAAGTCAAAAGTATCAAAATATAGAGTCAAGATAGATCACTATCTATCACATACTCCTAATTTCGCATTTTAGCTAATCCTTACGTTACGTCTCCTGCTTGTCTATGTGAAACAATCAGAAGATAGTCTATTACATTAAAGACAATTATCTCTTCAATCAATATTAAATTGATTGCAGGAGCACACATAGAATTTCATGAGTTCGTATACGAATAAAATATCTTTCGACCTTTCCGCAACTAATAATTAAATTCCTCGTTCGTCTATCCAAATTAATTGAAGACCCAGTTAATAAACACTACATTAATAACAGCTGTCATATCAAGATTTAACGATTCTTTTTCATTCAAAATTCACTAATATAATCTTTCCGTGAATTGAAGCCTAGACGCAAGGATTTACAGCATTTTCATTTTAGAGAACAGAACCGCCAGATGCTTATAGCATCAAGCAAGTATCAAGAGTCCCTTACTTCTGCTGGAAAAAGATTTGTCAAGTTATCTTAGCAAAACAGAATAAGGTATTCCTATTTTTTTGTTGATCAGGCGACACCCAGATTTGAACTGGGGAAAAAGGATTTGCAGTCCCCCGCCTTACCGCTCGGCCATGTCGCCAAAACGATACAAAAAATATATGAAAATATTTCATTTTTTATTTTTTTTGGGGGGCTTGAATCCTGTTTTTTTTCTTTAATCTATTTCCTAAAAGAAATCCTTACCTTTCTCTTTGGATTGGATACATTTCTTTGATTGATTG